AACCCCTTTCTACATCTCCGTAGCTCAAAATAGGATCAATTAATTGATTAGCAGCCTGTATATTAACCCGTATGTCATATTATTGTGAGCTATCAATATATTTGGATGTCTTCCCTAAAATTAGAAAGTCCAACAAAATATTGGAGAATAATCATATGAGAGATCATGGATCAGAAACATAGTTTTATTCTAGATATGTATATGCTCAAACCAATCAAAAAGATTGGAAAGTTATGATATAACTATGTATCTCTCTTTATTGTTTGGAATCTAGCTGCTCCGATTCTTCCCATCGTGAGCAAAAATTGAAAGATATTCCTTGTCCGATAACGCATGTGACTATTTTATTATTCTCTTTCGGAGCAGTGGGATCTGAACCCACGACCTCCATCACCCCAAGATGGCACGCTACCAAGCTGCGCCATGCTCCGTTATAATCATAAACCAACATAAAATTGATTCAAATGTAAATGCCCGAACTTATATTTTATTTGGACGTTATATTCACAGATTACTCCCTCTGCTAGACACGTTCCATAACATTGACGATCTGGTGTAAATAAGCTAGTATGGTCCCTACGAAGCCGCCATGGTGAAATTGGTAGACACGCTGCTCTTAGGAAGCAGTGCGAGAGCATCTCGGTTCAAATCCGAGTGGCGGCATTTTTAAAATAAGATCCCCTCAATAACTTCTTCCTATGTAGCAATATCTGTTCAATCTATTTCCATTGTGATAAATAAAACTTATCTTTCCATCATAGATCTCATTTGGAAATAAAATGAATAAATGGGTTGAATATGATATTCATAACTTTAGAACATATATTGGCTCACATCTCTTTTTCTCTCATTTTGGTTGTAACTCTCATTTATTGGGGAACCTTAGTTTATCGAATTGAAGGACTAAGCAGTTCGGGAGGAAAGGGCATGATAGTTACTTTTCTTTGTACAACGGGATTATTAATTACTCGTTGGTTTTATTCGGGACATTTACCGTTGAGTAATTTGTACGAATCATTCATGTTCCTTTCCTGGAGTTCATCCGTGCTCCATATAGTTCTAGAAATACGGAGCCAAGATGATCGGTGGTTAGGTGCAATTACTGCGCCGAGTGCTATGTTAACTCATGGTTTTGCTACTTTAGGTCTTCCGGAGGAAATGCAACGATCCGGAATGTTAGTACCCGCGCTACAATCTCATTGGTCAATGATGCATGTAAGTATGATATTGTTTAGCTATGTAACCCTTTTATGTGGATCCCTAGCATCAATAGCTCTTCTAGTTATTATGTCCGGAGTAAATAGACAGGTTCTTCTCGGTGCGATGGACAATTTCTTTTCCCGATCCATTCTTCCCAATGAAAATTTTGATTCACATGAAAAAATCAAAAGTGATTTGCAATACACTTTTGATTTTTCATCAACGAATTATCGTAAATGTCAATTGATCAAACAATTAGATCATTGGAGTTATCGTGCGATTGGTCCCGGTTTTTCTCTTTCAACCATAGGTACTCTTTCTGGAGCAATATGGGCCAATGAAGCATGGGGATCTTATTGGAGCTGGGATCCAAAAGAGACTTGGGCATTAATTACTTGGACCATATTCGCAATTTATCTGCATACTAGAATGAATAAGGGTTGGCAGGGTAAGGAACCGGCAATTGTGGCTTCTTTAGGATTTTCTATAGTTTGGATCCGTTATTTGGGGGTCGATCTATTAGGAATAGGGTTACACAGCTATGGATGGTTGATCTAACATAGAACCATAAATGGACCGAATTCCCGGAGGGAAAAAAGAATAGATTCGATCCAGTTCCTTTATGTAATTGATAAGTGACATCAATAACTGGTCCAAGTTATTTCAAAGATTTATTATAGAATGATGGAATCATTACTTGAAATAACTTGAACTATATTAGAAAAAAAAAAGAGAAAGAATTGAATTGTTTATTTGCTCCATTTCATTCCATTAATCTCTCAAGTGCCGTACCAATTGATCCATGATAGATCGTTTGAAAAAGGATCCATTGGGACCTGTATCTGCCATGGAACCAAAAATTACAAAACCCATACGGGATACTGAACACTATCCTCCCTTTCCAATTCCGTTGACCCAGAGAAACTGGAGCTGCATAGACGATTTTAACCGCTCCTATCATTACCAACCACAGCGAAAAGAAATATAAAATGAGCATGAGGTAGCAATTCCATGTTCGGATTAACCCATACCCTCTAATTTAAACAAGTATGTAAGGGAAAAATTGGCGATTTGATTGCATAAGTGATGAAGAACCCTAATAATAATATTATTTTTAGTATTACGGGATAATCTTATCCAATATTTATGAACCTAATGTTGGTTCATAAGATCCCTGGAGACCCATACTTCTCGCTCCGATTAGGGGAAAGATAGAACCACCTGCAGTGTACAAAATGAACTTTGTGGCCAAATATACACGTCTTTCCCCCCCCCCCTCCGCACGGATAGAAGTGGGTGAAGGGAAATTGCAGTTCCCGCATAGGAAAGAAAACTAGAATATCTCGAGAAGCAAATGATCCTAATTGGTCACTGTACATTGTTAAAATGAATTAGTAAATGAAAAAAAAAATCGAGGATTTTTAGTAACTAGCCAAGCAACTGAAATGTCCAAAGTGGTAAGAAATTCCGTCAAATAGGTCCAATGGAAAGTCCGTTAATTCCCAGTCTCCAATGAAAATAAATAAGATCTATCCAGTTATAATCTTTCTTTTTTGAATTGGATCAATTCATTATCGAATTGGAAATAGTAACGGACGGAATGTATAGGTAATTAAAAGGAGTTCTAGTAAACAAATACCTAGAGTATACCATCGAATCAGCTCATTCCCTCCCTCTATGGGAGGGGAAATAAAAGCATTAAGGAATCTGCAGATATGGGCGAACTAACAAATATTTTGGATCGAGCTAAGGTAATTCGCTAATTATAGAGATGGAAGAGACTTTCCATCTCTCTCTCCACTGATAAAAACCCATACTCGAGATCTTGGATCAAGTATGATAAAGGTTTTTATCAGTGGAGAAAAAAAAATTGAAAATATGAGATGGATTTCACCATTTTTATTGTGCATATTGATTAGTAAGCTAGACCCATACTGCGAGTCGTCTCATGCCATAAATAAACACGTACACTCAAGAAATCTGTCGGACAAGCGGATTCGCACCGCTTACAACCTACGCAGTCTTCTGTTCTTGGAGCAGAAGCAATTTGCTTAGCTTTACATCCTTCCCAAGGTATCATTTCCAATACATCTGTGGGACAAGCTCGTACGCATTGGGTACAACCAATACATGTATCATAAATTTTGACCGAATGTGCCATTGGATCTCCATTAGTTAGTAAAAAGTTTTTGAAATTGATAAGATCATATATAGCCGAATCTTCTAATATATGCCCAATAAAGATGGCTAATAACGGGATATTATGAATATAAAACGAATCGATAATTGTACTATCAATTATGTTTGGAACCAATATGTTAAGGTTCTTTATTTTTTCAATGGGACAAAGATATTTGTCCCATTTCGATCCCTCCAAATCACCCCGAATATGGTCCAATTGTGACAGGTCATTTTCATAATGAGTTTTATATGGATGTATTCATCATGTTTTTGATCGATCATAATACTATATAGATTTCGAGAGATTCTGGTCATATAGAATAGATAAATCTTATGAGATATACCCATGATCTTTTTGGATAGAAATAGATATATTGATTCCTAATCTATAGATCATATATATGATACTCTATCACCATTTCGACAAATGAAATTGATCGATACGAGTCGATTATATGATACGATTGCCAGAACAGTAGCTGATTAAATAACTGCTTCGGCGGCTGCAATAGCTATAACAAAAAAATGTCTCCCTTTACTCGCCGACTATATTCTAAGATAATGAAAAAATGCTACTGGATTTGGATCGACCGCATGCAGTATTGGCAACACATAAGTGCTCTGTTCTGAATCGTGACCAGATAAATACCAATAGATAATGAAGAAAGCACTTCGAACTCGAATAAGTGTATGCTCGAGTCTTCATTCAATTACTGATATCGGTAAACGTCCCGGAACCATATCATCATAATGAAATTCATGACGATCATAGGTCGGGAGTTCATATTCTTCAATCATCGAAAGACAATTTGTGGGACAATACTTGACATAATTTCCATGAAAGATACAAATTCATGGAAAAAAAAAGATTCTAAATTCCCAATAGTTTTTCCCAATATATCTTCCAAATTTCCAATCAACAATGGGTAGATTGATCAGACATACATGTATACTCCACAAGCAATACTTTGAAAGAATCCTAAGTGTATTCATCCACGAAATCGTTCTGATGGGGATGGTATCAATTTGTTATAGGGATATTTAATAGTCTAAGTAAATAATTCATGTGATATAATGATTATGCATCATTTGTATACCTGTAGCAGAAATAGATCATATATAATATCATGTTCCTCTCTCTGAAAATATAAGATCATGTCCCCCTCTACAAAAATATGAGAGAAGGGAGTTTGTGGAAAATATAAGAAGAGAGAGTTTGCGCACCAATATCCGCTATTAAAAGCCCAGGCTATAAAAAATGAGAAGCTATACAACCCAACTCTAGCATAATCACTCTGCTAGAGCTATCCCTTTGGGATACATATTTCCCGATCGATCTTTTCGGCTTACCGTTCCGTTATTGCCTCTGCGAACATAGTAGCTAAATAATTTCATTTTGTTACATAGGGGAGATATTGAACAATTGTTCGATTAGAAACAATTTTATCAATCCTTCCCCCTATGTAAATAATCTGATAGAGTAGAGGTTCACAGTCAATAACATTTTGACTATCTAGTAATAAGTCGAAGAACACCGTGCATCGATGGATAATGAGAACCCATACTTACCATCAGGGGGTCTTTCTCTGTAGCAAGCATGATCATATTATAAATGAGAAAAAAAGAACGACTAATTGGGATTCGGGATCTCTAAAAATAAATGGGAATTGAAAACTTTCAAATTAACGGGTTTTTAGCCCACGAATACCTAATCGACCGATTAAATCATCGTAACGAAGTTTATCCCTCTTGTAGAGATAAACCAAAAGTTGCTTACGTTTGCCCAAAATTTTCCACAAACCTCTTTGGGAAGAATAGTCTTTTCCATGCAATTGCAGATGTTGGGTAAGTCTTAGGACCCGATTGGTTAAATAAAATACCTGAGATTCAACAGATCCTCTCTGTTTCTCAGGAATCAGAGACGAACTAATGGATAAATTCTTGATCATAAAAAAACAAATTTTCCCGGAGTTGAATGGAATTTTTTTTTTTTTTTTTCTCGAGTCAGAAAAAAGAATTAGATCCATTCTTTCATTTTCATGGTCCATATAAGAATTCTGATTCATTCCGACCATTTCTATTGAATAAAAATTGGTCGGATTCTTTCTATCTTCTTGGAGGAATATCTGGTTTTGGACCTATGGCAAAATACGATACGAGAGGTAGAATGTTTTCACATTGATGAAACGAACAGATTGGTTCAATTTTGGCGATATCCTGAAACTCCATTGAATAAATCTATTCTTTCGATGAAAACGTAATTAAAACAAAAAATCTATCAATTGAAAGTTAGGGGATACATACGTATTCTCAACATTGCGGATCGACTCCCATCATTTGTATTGAACCAATATCTATTCATGCAAATAAGATCCTCTAATCGATAACTAGGCCAAAGAAAACGTTTAATTTTTTGTGTTGTATCTGCGCTAAGATGTTGGTCTCTTCCCATGAGTTCTTCGTCATTTTGTATGTCTATTTCTTTTCCATTAGAAAATCCCGCATGATCGTTTTCTGGATCAAACCGATTCAGGATTCTAAATTCTCTGCGACGTTTTGGAAGCAAAATATCTTCTAAATTGAGGGAACTCAAAATGTTTTTTCCATCCCCCATAATTTCCCCGCGTTGCACAGATCCATCATAAAGATTTCCATCCATCCATTCCCGAGCTCTATTTTGAAACTTCAATGAAATACTTATGATTTTATACATCAGGAATTGGTCATTCGGTATGCTTGATAAACGATATGGTTCGGAGACTATTATTTTTTTATCTTCCCATATTTCATTTCCGCTGCTTACCTTTCTCGGAACATCCCCCTGAATAAGATCATCTTCCCGTATTTCATTTTCATTGCTATCCTTCTTCAGAAGAAGGAACATTAGATTCAGGTTAACATTTCGCTCTTGGATATTGGTCCAAAGATATTGGTCTGTATCCTTAATTCCGGACATAACCCTGCAAATATTCGACAGCTTTAATACACTTTCTTCCCCTATAGCTTGTACCGTTTTGTATTGAACAAGAACTTTATGAGTTCGTTGATCTTTTACTTTACCAGTTTGTTTATCTTCTACTTTACCAGTTTGTTTATCTTCTACTTTACCAGTTTGTTTATCTTCTACTTCACCAATTTGTTGGTCTTCTACTTCAACAGTTTGTTGATCTTCTACTTCACCAGTTTGTTGATCTTCTACTTCACCAATTTGTTGGTCTTCTACTTCACCAGTTTGTTGGTCTTCTACTTCACCATATTCATCGTTCCGATTATGCTCTTTTCCTTTTTTGTTCTGAACATATGATCTAGCACCTATTCCTTGTTCCATAACATTTGTTGTTTCCTTCCGTTCTTCTTCCTCCATCTTTTTCCGGTCTCGTTCTTCTCGTAAAAACGATTTTCTTGGTACGGGCTTCGATTTAGTGTCATATATATTATGGATTCCCAAAAGTTCCGGGAATAACCAGAATTTTAGATCTAATCCGGATCCTCTCTTCTCGATTTCCGGAGAATCCATAATGCTAACATTGTCTTTTCGCGCCTCATCAATCCCCTGCTGATTCGTAATAAAATCAGTCTTCTGCCTGTCAATCATTGTTGTATTATTGTAAGTACAAGAACGTATAGCATCGTAAATATCAATAATAGAACGATGACCATTCACGATATTGAAATCGGTACCCTTCCAATCCTCCTCGAGGATATCACGAATCAACTTTTTCCTGAGAATTCCTTCACGATCGGTAATATCTTGATCATTTGGTATATCAGGTTGTACTGGTGGTTCGTTAATATCTGAATCTTTTGCCAAATTGAGAATATCTGAATCTTTTGTCGAATTGAGAATATCCAAATCTTTTGTCGAATCGAGATAACTATATGATAAGAGATCGTATCTGTAACGTTTGTTCATTTTCCGAAGTAGTTTCAAAGAAGGTTCCATCACAGCTGCAAATATAGAATCTTTTTGTTGTTCATAGGGAATTAATCGTTCTTCATAGCACGTACATTGCTTACTGACTCTATTTCTCCATTTCCGTGGGTTTATACTAGACCATATCTGTGGGGATAAATGGTACCGGTCAGAACATTTCAACCATTGTTTCCAGTCATTCTCCTTCAGATCTTGTGGTTTCTCGTGATCCAATATTCTTTGTATATCCAAGAATTCTTTGATCTTATTTTTTATCAAGGGATATGATGTTTGGGCTCGAGATTCTAATAAATACTTTGAATAGGACCTGTTCATTGTCTTTATCTGCCATATCTTGTGAAATACATATGCTTGGGACATTGAGCACATGTTTCGATCAGGACGAATTTCAAAATCTTGTATTTTTTCGTTGATCAAATAGTAGTTGGTAATTTTATCTCTATTTCTTCTTGAAATATCATTATTGAGAATGAATATTCGTCCGTAAATTGTTGCTATATTCCCCGTGGATCGGATCCAAGCGGATCGAATCCAAAATTGAATATTTGACCCGATGAAATGAATAACACTTGGTAAAAGATCTCGGTCATTTTTGATAAAAAGTTTCAAAAATTTCATTGAATAGAAGCTTTTTCGGATTAATTGGACACTTTTATTTCGAAATCGACCAGGTATTCGCCGAATCTGAACCAATCGCTTTTTTAATGTTGATCCCGACATATTAAAACTCCCCTTCGATCCGGTATTAATCTCTGAATCCACCAGAGACATTCTAGTTATAGGAGAGCTATTTATGATCGCGATAGATTCGATCCGTTCCTTCATTGTGGTCGTCCGATCATCTGGATCTTTAACATTAATTGTTCGGGTTCCATATCCAAATTGATCATTAACTTCTGGTGAATCATTTGCACTACCCATAGAGGTAGTCTCACTCAGTAATTTATTTTGTATCCGGTCATTCAGTTCACTCTTGTCTATATATCTAACTCGCGGAACGCGTCCTATTCCTGTAGATCCCATCAATCGTCTCTTCCATTTTTTGAAGATAATAAATTCTCTCCTCAACCCTCTTTTCAATCTTTTGAAAATGAGAAATCCTCTTTTCAATTTTTTGAAGATCAATTTTTTGAAGATAGGTTTCAAAAATTGGGAAAAAGGCCCTAGCTTTGGGTTTGGATCACCATAAGGTACGTCAGTTTCCAATCCAAGGGTCGTTAAATAACTCCAACGCAATCTTTTTTCAAATCGGGGTTTGGATCTATGCCAAGGCTTCAAACGAAAAGGAAATAGAAGCTTTATCTGCATACCATTTTTTTTCCATTTGTCTGGGAATTCTGTTTGGGAAAATTCGGTACCATCAGGAGCGCATCTTATATGCACTTCTCTCCTCATTTCTTCCCAATCTTCGGAAAATTCGGGGACTTGAAATATTAATATACGACCAATATTTTTGGCTATTATAAGCGATGGTAATATTATACGTTTTCTAAGAATTGATTGAGCCACTAATAATAAACCTCTTAAATGGTTCAATTCCGACCACAGTGCACATAAGGACTCAACGATTGTCAGACTGTAGGGGACCGGCTCAAATTCTTTGGATCTCTGGATTTTTTTCCTAATTTCTTTCTTGATTTGTTCTGTATAAACTCTATCAGAATCGGGCGTGTCGTAATAATCTTTAGGATAAGTGGGTATTTCCATTCTTACCAAAAAGAAAAAGGAATGTACATTCGGTTGTATCCCCTTCCATATCATAATTTTACGTCTTTGAGCACGTATGGATCCTACGATTAAGGACCGGCGATAATCTGACTCGGGAAAATAACGTTTCATAACTATTTTTCTTTGCCCAAGACGAAAAGTCAGCGTACTTCTGACCTTTCTTGAACGAACCCTATTCGTTGTGGCTAAAACTGCGGTTAGCTCATCATAGTCGCCCATCATCAAACCAGAGGACCATCGAGGCACATGTTTCCGGATCTCTCTAATTTGGAGAGGTTCTTTTAATAGTATTTCCCTGTAAAGGGTAATAAAATCTTTTGTTTGCGTTGAATCATCCGTAGATACATTTCCACGAAATTTCCGTAGTATTGTCCACTCGTGTTGCGCCAAAGACTCGAAAAGTAAATTCTGTTCCGAAGTAACCTTTTCTTCCGTAGTAAAAAGATAAAGAATCAATTCCCATTTTATGGTACCTGTGGGTGCAACGTTTCTACCGTCGATTCGGCTGTAAATATTTACCAAATAGTTTGTGTAGATTCGTTCATTACATGAAGCAATTTCCGGTACAATATCTATATAGGCTACTCGAAGGGCTATTTCCAACCACAATAAATGTATCAACGAATCATCCTCTTTTGCATAGATCTCTTGAATCTGATCAGAAGGCATTTCCAACAAATCTTTTGGATAGATCAGGTTACCAAAAGAATAATCTATATCCGAAGAATCTATATTCGACAAATATTCTTCAAAGATCTTCCTTGCTTGATTTGGAATTATTCGTTCTGCTAAAAGCCGTTTCGAAATAGGTTCAACTTTTACTCTTTTCGATGATTTAGTGATCGGAATGAGCGAACGAACAGTATCTGTAGGTAAGGGTTCCCAGGGTAGTCGAAAGCTTTCGTGTTCCAATTCCTGCCAATGATGAGAGATATGGTACCCATGCCCAAATGGATCATTTGGTAATCCCTCTTTACGGTCTTTCATAAATACCTCTGTAAAATCCGAAAGATTCGAAATGATCGAATCGTTCAGCATTCGGGGGGACTCAATTTTGTTAATTGTTCCACGGAATGCCCCATTAAGGAATGGATCATACATTTCAGTAAAAGAATCTCCCTCAGAATTGGAGAATTGAACTCTACTTTCCATAACATTTCCAACAGGAGATCCATTGCTTAGAGCTTTCACTCGATCCAAAAATTCATTCCCTAAATAATCTCTTCTTCTTTTAATGGTATGGATCCATCTATGATAAGGATCCTCAGATGAGCAAGAAATACCTGAAAGATATCTATATTTATCGAGCTTTTCCCCAAGAACCAATACACTAGGTAAAAACGTAAAAGAGATTCTTTGTTTTCCATCACTCAAATATGTGCCAAAAAAATATTGAGAGACTTCGGTCCTCACAGGACCTAGTCGAGTAAATGGGCTATTCCCGATATATCGTATTGGCCGATAAGCTCTATTATGATCAAAGAACATAATGGGCCATGGTCGCTTGAACCATGATAATTTTTCTTCCTTCTTAAGTCCTTTAATTTTTTTTGAATCTATAGCCAAAGAGCTATCATCTATAGCCAAAGAGCTATCATCTTCATCTATAGCCAAAGAGCTATCATCTTCATCTATAGCCAAAGAGCTATCATCTATAGCCAAAGAGCTATCATCTTCATCTATAGCCAAAGAGCTATCATCTATAGCCACAGAGATATCATCTATAGCCACAGAGTGGCTAGTCACAGAGCGATCATTTTTGGCGTCATTATTTCTCTTTTTAAGAAAAGGTGATGGAGCTCTACCTAAATAGAATGAACAATAAGAAAGAAGAAGTAGACTAAAGGTTCGATGGATATAACGTTTTAATATAGTATAATTGATAGGTGAATTACGTTCTATACGGAAAGATACCAATTTTGTCAAAATTATGAATAGAATATGACCACCCAACCAACCGCAAAAACTACTTATCACAAATGATATATTACCGCCGTAACGAAAAAGAAAGAGGTTCACCAGTCTTGTTAATACGGGATTTGCTAAAATAATGGGATTACACAATTGAAGAATTAGACCACTCATAAATAGACTTATAATTTTTGGATTGTTGATCGAATTTATGGGGTGCAGAGATTCAGAACTTGAAGGTTCTTTGTTCATTTTATAAAAACGAAAAAACATGTATGGTACGACCAATAAAGTTATTGCGTGAGGTTTCCACAACGCTGCATAGATGGGCGAATAGTACATGGACAAAAAGACTATTAATTGTCCCGTAATAGAACCACTTATAGCTATTATACCATAGAGAGTTTCTCCCAAAAAGAAAGATCTCATGGAATATATTTTAGAAGGACCAAAAGGCAATGTAGTGAGAAATCCATAATATAGCCCAAATAAAATGATCGGACCTGAGACTTCTATCCATGATGATAATGGATCCCATAGTAGACCAAGTACTCTTATCATATCGAAACTCCTTTTTGATCGAAATAAAAGAATGGGAAATAGGAATAGAATAAATAGATCTGGTATCCCCCATATATATATGGGAGATACAGATAGGAATAGTTATCATTTTATACATCCATAAATTTGATTTAACAGAATAGATTCCAATATCTAACATATTGAAAATAGAAAATCGATTTTGAATAGATATTATAACATCTGGATATATACATATGCTATTAATACAAATATTCTCTGTTATTTTATCTAGGAGTAGGAGTACTGGTATAGAACTCGTTTGTATTTCTGACCAGGGTGGTCCGATCCAAGTTATCTAAATTTTCGTTACGTCGTAGAGGGCGGGTAACCAATTCAAGTACATCTCTCGCATTGGCAAATCCATGAATCTGGGCAAAAGTAAATTCAACTGACCATTTAGTACCAATTCCTCTCGCCCCTAACGGGTTAGCATGAGCCATTCCGGTGATGGCTAAGTCGGGTTGTAGCTCGCGCATACGTCGTATCTGATTCGAATTGTCTGGTTTCTCCACAATTCGTGGTATTGGTATACACATTCTTATACATGTATCTTTTAAAAGTGCTAATTCAGCAGCTTGATACCGTTTATCCATATATGGAATACCAATTTCATAAACGATCATACCACATCTGATTAAGAATCTTGCTAGAGATATTTCTAGGAGATTATCTCCCATGAAAAATACAGATTTCCCGCGTACCAAATCAAGATAATCCTTTAAACTCTCCCATATCCGTTCCTCTCTTTCCTCTAGACTCTGGGTCTCAATACCAAATACAGGACAAATCTTTTCGATCCAAGCACGCGTTCCGTCCGGACCAATAGGAAAAGGAGCTACGATTAATTCACATTTTTTTCGTCTTATCAAAGTTGTTGCTGTACGACTCAAAAATGGGTTAACGCCACAAACATAAACTCCACCACCCAGTGATGGAAGATCGGCATATCTCTGAGCGGGCAACCAACCCGATACCTTGATGAATTGGCGTCTTAATTCTGTATTAAGTTGAGAGACCAAATTCGAAGGTAAAGACCCAAAAAGAACTAAGGGAGGATGATTTGCATATTCTACCAATTTCTTTTCCTTAAGAAGAGGAAAAGGGAATAAATTTGTTTTTGTTCTAGTTTTTTTTGATTCACCAACGGGGAATTCCTGTTCTGGACAACGATGTGCCATTACAGCTAACACAGTATCTTCCCCTTGAGTAAAAGCATAATCCAGTCCATTTGCTCTTGCCACTAAAATTGGTACTCCAATTTCATATTCCAACTTGGGTGCCATACCTTCCAAATCCATTTTTATTATTTCTGTAGTACAAGTGCCTATCCATATGATGACGCTGGGGTCTCTATCTTTTTTTATCCGAATACAAAGCGTTTTCAATTCCCCATAATCGTTCAAATGGGCCGAGATATCCCCTTCTTCTAATTCTGCCATTGCATAGCGGGGTTCTGCAAAAATCATAACTCCAAGTGCATTTTGCAAAAAATAACCACATGTTTTTGTGCCCACTACCAAAAAGAAACTGTCTTCAATCTTTTGATACAACCAGGATACACAGCTAATGGGACAAAAAGTATGATAATTACCCGTTTCACATTCAAAAGTTATAGTTTCATCAATTTTGGCCGGCATAATAGGGAGGGGAAGAATAAATGGCTGGGGATAAATAAGGAAAAGAAATAATGAATAAAAAGGATAATAAGAAGAAAGAATCAAATTTACAACGAATTGTGAATTAATTGTTGATTCTAAATTCTCGTAAACCCAAGTAAATTCTCCTGATTCTTTTTTTTCTGTCCCCCACCACCAATGGGATTTAGATAAAGATCAGAGAGTAAACTGAATAATTCCCGATCTGGAATCTCTTTTGGGACAATACCTTCTGGTTGGGACAATATTTGATCTGCTATATCTAGATAATATTTACACACATAGTTAAGGGATGGTTCAGATCCAACCATTTCAAATAAGGTTTTACCCTTTACTCTGGAAACTCGGATATCCTCGATAATAGGTAATACTTCTATTACGGGCATTGGACAGGCTTCTACATATTTATTGATAAGATCTCTTCTAGATGTACGATTTCCAACCAAGCCTGCTAATCGGAGTGGATGTGTACGAGCTTTTTCCCTTATAGAGGCAGTAATACGATTAGCTGCAAATAATGCATCGAATCCATTATCTGTAATTATTATACAATAATCTGCATAGTTCAATGGAGCGGCAAAACCTCCACAAACCACGTCGCCTAATACATCGAATAATATAATATCATATTCGTAAAATGCATTTAATTCTTTTAACAACTTCACAGTTTCTCCCACCACATATCCTCCACATCCGGCTCCTGCGGGTGGACCCCCTGCTTCCACACAATCCACCCCTCCATAACCCTTGTGAATTACATCTTCGGGCCAAATATCCTCGTAATGATAATCTTTGGATTGTAAAGTATCTATAATTGTAGGTATTAGAAATCCTGTAAGAGTGAAAGTACTATCGTGTTTGGGATCACACCCAATCTGTAACACTTTTTGACCACGTCTTGCTAGGGCGACTGAGATATTACAACTAGTCGTTGATTTACCGATTCCGCCTTTTCCGTAAACTGCTATTTTCACCCGCCAATCCTCCTTTATCTAAATCTAAAAATGATCTCTTTATTTCAAGCTTCTATATAATCGAATTATAACTTTTTAAAGTAAGAAAAGAATTGAATGGTAGTAATAATAATAATAGATCTTATTGTATTTATAGTTCAATAACTCTAGGGTGGGGTGTACACAAAGTTCCAAGAGTTACGGAAAAACCTTATTTAGTTTCTCAATTTAGTTTCTCAATAGTTCATGCATGTTCATGGGTCGGTCCAAAGAACAAGAGTCTTTAACGTCTATCGGATCTAACCCTCTTTTTTCCTCAGTAGCTCAGTGGTAGAGCGGTCGGCTGTTAACTGATTGGTCGTAGGTTCGAATCCTACCTGGGGAGATCCATTTTATTTAAAACCTATTTTATTCAGAATAGGGCTCGCTTTGACCGTTAGGGGTAGGTCAAACATTACTTGTCCTTATATATGCATGCAAAATCGCCACAGGATCAAGATAGAGTCCCAGTAGTCCAGGAAAAGAAAGATGGAAACAACGGTCTCTTCGAAATACTGAAAAGTTCGGAGAAACAAATACATCGTTCTCCCGATGTCTGATGTGATGACATTTCCAGAGCTGAACTGAAGGGGAAGAGGCCTCTATTCGGTCGACCCGTTACTAGTCGCTCGACCCCTTCTGTTAGAACTATCAGTATCAGTGAATTTGTTCTCTGGAAGTCAGAATTGGATCCTTGCATGCTGTCAATATATTTCCCCTCGGATTTGGGAGAATCTCTCGTTCTATTTCCAAATAACCTTGAATTCTCAGGTAATATACTAGCAAGCAGTTTTTTCATCAAGGATGCAGTCTCTCT